CAATTAGTCAATTAGATATTAATTGGAATGAACCATAACTATGGAACCCGATTCCTAAAAGATTGATCCCAAAATAGCATATCCAAATTAAGAGAAATCCTATAGAAGCCACAAATGCCGAATTCGTGCCTTTATCTTTCAATTTTGGATTTGTTCTAATATGTAAATAAATTGCAAATATGGTCCAAGTAATGAATGCCCAAGTTTCTTTAGGGTCCCAATTCCAATAAGAGCCCCATGCTTCATTAGCCCATACTGCTCCAGAAAGAATGCCTATGGTTAAGAAGGTAAACCCTAAATTAATGAAACGATAACTCCAATAATCCAAATGCTGAATTAATTGGTATTTGTAAAAATTTTGAAATGAGAGAGAATAAGTATTTTGAAATACACTTCCTTTTTTGTTCAAATATTCCATCTCACTAAAGAAAAACGACTTCCTTTTCTTTTTTAAACTTAAAAATTGATTTTTTTCAAAAAAAAAATCAATTTTTTTTTGAAATGTAATCACTATAAGAGCAACTGATAATAACGATCCACATAAAAGAGCTGCATAGCTCAATAGCATCATACTGACATGCATCATTAACCACTGAGATTTTAAAGCAGGTACTAATATTGCAGGTTGATGCATTTCAGTTGAAAAACTTGATGTGACGAAACCTTGGGTAAAAATGACACTTGGTGCAGTTATTGCACTTAAATAATTTTTAGGATTCCCAAGATATAGAATCATATGAATAATAGAGAAACTCCAAGAAAGGAAAATTAAGGATTCGTATAAATTACTTAAGGGAAAATGTCCCGAAGAAATCCAACGAATAACTAAAAACCCTGTTATAGACAAAAAAGTAGTTATCATCCCTTTTTCCGACGAATTACGTAATCCTTCAATTTCGTAGACTAAGAAGTTTATCAAAAAAATCATAATCACAATTAAGATGATCGAAAAAGAAATATGAGTTAATATATGTTCTAAGATCGCAAATATCATAAAAATAAAAAAGGGTCCCTATTAAATAATTGAGATCGGGGATTAAATATATTTTAATATTCTATTAAATCTGTTGTGTCTATATTTTTTATTATTATATATATATATATGCCGCCACTCGGATTCGAACCGAGATGCTCTAGCACTGCTTCCTAAGAGCAGCGTGTCTACCAATTTCACCATGGCGGCTTACCTGAAAGAATAATAGGAAATTTGTTAAGATTCAATAGAGTTTAGGAAACAATGAAGAAAGATGCATTTTCATTCATATGGAAATGTGAAATAATACTAAACTAGTATTTTCATAAATTTAGTTAAAAAAAAAACTTTCCATACTAGAAACCTAACTATAAATCTAGAACCTCTATTCACTTTCTATCTTATATATAAGATAGAAATTAATTCTAGTGAAATAATTTCTATTTTTATATACTTTATATCTATTTACTATATTCTTTCGTATTATAGTATATATTCTTTTACTAGTTAGATAAAGTTTTTATATTCTATTAATATTCTGAATTTCTTCATATTTAATATGAATCTTTTGAATATTACATTTTATTTACTTTCTTATTATATAAAAATATAGATAAATATATTAATAATAAGAAAATTTTATATTACTTTTTGTATATTCTTTATCTTCATTCTAAAAAAAAAATATTAAAAGAAAATATAAAAATTCAATTTTAATATTTTCTTTAATTCATTTTTTTTTATATTCTATTTTTATGTTATGAAAGTAAATTATGCTCTTATATTTCTTATATTATTGAGAAAAATTTATGGAATAAGTATAGATAATGACTAATAAAGAGTAATTTCTTTTGAACAATAAATGTCTTTCACATACAAAGAGAAAAATGAGTCACCTATTTTTGAATGGCAGTTCCAAAAAAACGTACTTCTATGTCAAAAAAACATATTCGTAGAAATCTTTGGAAAAAAAAAGGTTTTTTAGCGGCAGTAAAAGCTTTTTCTTTAGCTAAATCTGTTTCCACTGGACAGTCAAAAAGTTTTTTTGTGCGGCAAAAAAAAGTCTTGAAAAAATCTTAATTGACATGTATTAAAGAAATTACAATTTTTTTTTTTTTTTTTTATTTGAAGACAAAAATTTTAAATTTACTAATGTATTTTCTTTTTATTATTGTTTTGTTTTTTTCGAAAGAGATCTGAATTGGTGAATTGGAAACAATTAGAAGAAAAAAAAAATAATTTATTTTCTTATGGAATATACATATAAATATGCATGGATAATATCCCTTTTTCCGCTCCCAGTTACTATGTCAATAGGATTTGGACTTCTACTTATTCCGACAGCAACAAAAGATATTCGTCGTATGTGGGCTTTCCTAAGTGTTTTACTGCTAAGTATAGCTATGTGGTTTTCGGCCAATCTATCTATTCAGCAAATAAATGGAAGTTTTACCTATCAATATCTATGGTCTTGGACCATCAATAATGATTTTTTATTAGAGTTTGGACACTTGATCGATCCACTTACTTCTATTATGTCAATACTAATTATTACTGTTGGAATCATGGTTTTTATTTATAGTGACAATTATATGTCTCACGACCAAGGATATTTGAGATTTTTTGCTTATATGAGTTTTTTTAATGCTTCAATGTTGGGATTAGTTACTAGTTCCAATTTGATACAAATTTATATTTTTTGGGAACTTGTGGGAATGTGTTCGTATTTATTGATAGGTTTTTGGTTCACACGACCCGTTGCAGCAAATGCTTGTCAAAAAGCTTTTGTAACTAATCGTATAGGAGATTTTGGTTTATTATTAGGAATCTTAGGATTTTATTGGATAACCGGTAGTTTCGAATTTCGGGATTTGTTCCAAATAGTGAATACCTTGATCCATACTAATGGGGTCAATTCTTTATTTGTTACTTTCTGTGCCTTTTTATTATTTGTCGGTGCAATTGCTAAATCCGCACAATTTCCCCTTCACGTATGGTTACCTGATGCCATGGAAGGCCCCACTCCTATTTCGGCTCTTATACACGCTGCTACTATGGTAGCAGCAGGAATTTTTCTTGTAGCTCGACTTCTTCCTCTTTTCATAGTTATACCTTATATAATGAATCTCATTTGTTTAGTAGGTATAATAACAGTACTTTTAGGAACTACTTTAGCTCTTGCCCAAAGAGACATTAAAAGAAGTTTAGCTTATTCTACAATGTCTCAATTGGGTTATATTATGTTAGCTCTAGGTATAGGTTCTTATCGAACTGCTTTATTCCATTTGATCACCCATGCCTATTCTAAAGCTTTATTGTTTTTGGGATCCGGATCCATTATTCATTCAATGGAACCTATTGTTGGATATTCACCAGATAAAAGTCAAAATATGGTTCTTATGGGAGGTTTAACAAAATATGTTCCAATTACAAAAACTACTTTTTTT